GAGCAACTGGAACGTTTTCTACTTCAGTAGAAAAAAAAATAAACGAAATTGATCATTCTTTAGTCAATTTTATTCTTTAATTTTAATGAAATTTTTAAGAAATTCTATAAATAGAAGTCTATCTATAAGTTAAGTATATATATAATAGAAATGAAGTATATAACTAATCGCTGTTTAATATGAAATCTTAAAGCATTCAGAATTTCTTTCTTATTCTATTTCTTTCTTATATTTTTTCGAAATAGAATAGAAATATATTATATATAATATATAGAAATATAGAAATGTAAATAATAGATAAATATCAATATATTGATATCTATATTGATATTGCGTCCAATAGGATTTGAACCTATACCAAAGGTTTAGAAGACCTATGTCCTATCCATTAGACAATGGACGCTTTTCACTTTTTTTTTAGTTTCCAATTGTAAAAAAAAAATGTGCGAAATCTTTTTAGCAATTGTGTATTGAAGTGAATTCAATACACAATTGCTATTAGACAATTCTAATCGATAAAATTGTCTATAATTCTAATAAGGGCAATTTAAAATTTAGAGCGGGTAGCGGGAATCGAACCCGCATCGTTAGCTTGGAAGGCTAAGGGTTTTAGTCGACGTCGATTGATCATTTTTATATTTTTAACGTCTCTAATTCAAAACCGAACATGAAACTTTGGTTTCATTCGGCTCCTTTATGATGGATGGAGAAATTCCCAAATAAAATAAGATGGGAACGAAATAAAAAGTCAACCCATAATATCTATGTTAGCTTTTTTTTCCGTCTGGGTGCTTTCACAGAAAATTTTGCTTTATAGATGATCCTTCTAGAAGATAGATCAGGAGAACTCGAACAATCTTTCTAGTTACTTCGTTCTTTATTTCTATTTAACGGAATCCTTAGGAAAAGTATTTGGTTTCTACCGAGCTAAAACAATATAATATGTCGATGTCTTTAGTAAACCAAAGTTCTCGTTTAATAGCTATTTTGCTTCAATTTTTCTATACCAAACAATTGAATAGAACTGAAGATTTAGTTACGATTAGAAAGAAACTTTTATAGCTTTATCCATGGATCCTCTTGTTATACTTATTGAATTGTAATTATAGTCATCCAATTCAAAAATTATGTTTCGGAATTTCATAATCCAAATTTACAATTGATTAGAGTCTTTGGATACAAATTACGAGAATCTATAATCTTCCTTGAATCTTTCATTGAAAGGGAAAGGACTAAATCCTTTTAAGAAATAAAGTTTTTGATCGGAAGATAAATAAATAAATCAAACCAAGAGACCCTTTAACTATTAAAGGGATTAAAGGAACGAATCACACTTTTACCACTAAACTATACCCGCTACAATGCCATTATTACATATAAATTGATCTTTTGTCGAACAAAGTAATAAGGGGTGAAATAAAAAAAAATCTGAAAAAAAAATTGAAAATTCTAGCGTTGACGCGTAGATTTAAGAAAACTTAATAAAATTAGTAAAAGCGGATTTGATTCTATTTTTTTTTTTCAATTTCAGATCTTTTTTGTCTAAAAATCCATCGGATGAGTCTTTTTAACTTTAACAAAAAAAGGCCCGGCTGGGGACTGACCAGGCCAGGCTATTAAAATAAAAAAGATCTTTTACTTGTGTTTTGACGAGACAAAAAAAATAAAAAAAGGATTCTCTATTTCTATTATTGTGGTTTTATTTATTTCTCTTTTGAGTTCGCGCCTTTTCTTTATCTAATCTTTATCTAAATTTTTGATATAAATCGAATTACGGAAGAAAGTTATATAAAAAAAGTTATATAATAGTAATATATATATATATTATATATATAAATAGATGATAAATATATTTATATAATAAAAAAGAAATTATCTATATCTATATATAATAAAATATAGAAAATGAAAAAATATATATAATATCAAAGAATATAAAGAATAATAAAAAAAAAAAATAAAGCTTTTTAAGAATAAAGTGGAGAAGGTTCTTTTTAAAGCCTTTTTTTGTCTAATGAACCTACTTTAAGTATCCCTTTTCGATTAGGAAAGGAAAGATGGCTGAGTGGACTAAAGCGTTGGATTGCTAATCCATTGTACGAGTTAATCGTACCGAGGGTTCGAATCCCTCTCTTTCCCTTTTTCCTTTTAATGATGTGTAATAGATAAAATCCTAATAAAATTAGAGCATTTCCACTAATTAAATAAAGCAATAAAAAACCTTTCTTTTTTATTCTTCACGTCCCGGATTACGTCCTGGATCATTAGATAGGAATCCAAATATGAAGAGAGAAACAAAGAATATAACTACAGTGTATACAAAAAGTTTGAGAGTAAGCATTACACAATCTCCACGATCTTACTAAAAAAAAAAAAGAGAATAGATTCTCTATTTTTATACCAAATATCTCATTTTGATACCAAAAAATCAAGTGATTTCTTTTTTTCTAAAAAAAATAAAAAAAAAAAAAGGTTTCAGAAAGTCGTTTGTAATAAGATAATAGTCGAGTCTTTAATATTCAAACAGATTTGCATACCAACATCTAGATATTTTTTTTTGTGAACTCGAATCTAATTTTTCATTTAGGGAAAAGAGGATAAAATTTAGGAAATAGAATGATCCAGATTTAGTATGGCTACAAAAAAAAATGCAATGTTTGAATTCAGAGTTCGTTCATACGTCAAGATTTTTTGATCTTTTGAATTGTTGGAAGAATAAAAATCGTGAATTTTTTTTAAGACAGTATTAAGAATTTCATCGAAAACTTACAGCGGCTTGCCAAACAAAGGCTAAGAGAAGAAAGAAAAGAGGTATTACGGGCATAACATCTACGATTGGATTCAAAAAGGCATAGGCCTCCGGCAATTTGGCGACTAAAAAAGTGCTTGAAAAAAGGGCAGAATTCAAACAAATACAGATCAAATTAAATATATTAAGCATAACAAAAATTGGTGTTCTTGTGGATAATTTTATTTTGATTGAGTTATTAATATATTTTTTATATAAGGAAAAAATAAAAAAAGATAGTCTAAAAAGACTTTGTTGAACTTACTCAATCAAAAATCCTTTCATTCTCTTATGAGAATTAAAGAAATAATATTTTCATACAATATCTTAATTGAATTCTATGTAATGATCAATAAAGTAAGTTTGATTTGCTATCTACACGTGTCAAAACTCTAGCACCAATGTAATCTATATTTAATTTGGGCTTAAATTGAATTGACGAACAACCAATAGCAATATTACTCTTTTAGTAGTCTTGAATAAAAATCGAAATGGGGCGTAGCCAAGCGGTAAGGCAACGGGTTTTGGTCCCGCTATTCGGAGGTTCGAATCCTTCCGTCCCAGAGTATCAGAATAAATCTTCTATTGCCTTTGTACACCATCTTTCTCTTTCTGTTAAAAAATACAATATTTTTTAAGAATAAAATATTGAAATCAAAAGAAGAATCAACTTATTTTTCATCATTTCAACCAAATTCAAAAAAATCTAGTTGCTTTTTTAATTTGTGCGTGATGCGGGTAAGTAAGGTAGAACCGTAGATTCTACGAGTTTTAATAAAAAAAATCTATATCTATATTTATATAATTTATATATATAAATATAGATTTCTATTCAAATTTCGATTTTACATATATACAATCTAATATGGGATTCATTTGAATTCTGACTGAACCTTTTACGCGTAAATTCACTATTCCATTCATAGAGAAAGAAAAAGTATAGATTTCGATATACTGACTGAACTATGACTATTCATGATTCCATACTTGAATCAATTACACAAACTAGAGGAATGTTAATGTTATGGTAAAACTTCGTTTAAAACGATGTGGTAGAAAGCAACGTGCGACTTGAATTGAAGGACATGATCTGCTGTGGATTTTTTGATCCGCCACTTTTTATATAGGAATATAGGTGCTCTTGACTCGACATTTTGTGTTCTATTTTACTAGAGTTCTACACTTTTTTTGAATATAAAAAAGAGTACAGGATGGAGCTCGAGGAGAATATAAAGTTTTTATTCCTTTCGCAGGAGTAAGGATCTAGGGTTAGTGCGAATCAATAAGTTGGAACAACTTCGTAAGTCTTTTTATTTTTATATTGAAAAAAAAAGCCCTTTCAAGCAATTTTACAATGGAAAAGGAAATTTTCTTAAAATTGTAAAATTCTTTGAATAAAAAGTTTATCATGCGTGAATCAAGCGTTTGTATGATTCTTTGATAGAAAGAAAAGAAATCATAAACAAAATAAGGGGCGTGTTGCTGCCCTTTTTTAATAACACGATTCAAGATCACCGAAGTAATGTCTAAACCCAAAGATTCAAAGTAAGGATAAAGAATCCTGAAACAAGGAAATCCAGTTTTCAATTGTTTGAACAACTAGATTAGAATGAAGAATCAAAATTGATTCTAAAAAATGAGACAAACAAAAAAAGGGTTAGAGACTACTCAAAAAAAAGTACTTAAGGATTCTCTGTTGAGATATTTGAGAGTTATTTAACTTGAGTTACGAGAGTACGAATGTTACGAATGCTTCTTATGGAAAAAAATAGTTAGGGTTTCAATACTGGCTAATTGATTTAATGTTTTTATTAATCTATTTAATATTTGTATTTTATACAGAGAGTTAACTTCTACTCATTGAATTTTTTTTCTCGAGCCGTACGAGGCCAAAACCTCTTATACGTTTCTAGGGGGGGGTATTATTCATATACATCTATCCCAATGAGCCGTTTATCGAATCGTTGCAATTGATGTTCGATCCCGAAGAGAAGGAAGAGATCTTCACAAGGTGGGTTTTTATGATCCGATAACAAATCAAACTTATTTAAATCTTCCTGCTATTCTCGATTTTCTTAAAAAAGGCGCTCAACCAACAAGAACAGTTCATGATATTTCAAAGAAGGCAGGTATTTTTACAGAATTAAGTCTTAATAAAATGAAATTTAATTAATGAAAAATAAAAAAGAGGATGTGAAAGACTCGTATATAG